GTTCGACCCAATGCTTTATTTCTGTCCTAGTTGATCCTGATTCGACATTAGAAGTATATTGATTTTTCAACAATAACCGAATGCTTTTGTCTGCAGATACTGCATATTTGATTCCATCCATAAATCTATTGGATTCCCTATGAGTTCTAGTCTCAATAAGAATGCTAGTTCTTACTGTTCCTATCCTATATTATGATAGGAATATACCACACCAATTCGTTATGTATGGATGATGAAATTCCATTGAGAGAGAGCCAATTCCAATAGGCTTATTGGAGGGTCCCATTGGCATGCATCCAGTAGGAATTGAACCTACGAATTCGCCAATTATGAGTTGGGCGCTTTAACCATTCAGCCATGGATGCTTAACAGGGATCCTCGTACATGGTGAATAACCAAATTCCAATTGAAATCAAATCTTTATCATAAAGCAATCTTATTTTCATTGTGATAAATGCATATTAAGAAAGAAATCTTATTTTCTTTCATTGTAATCTTATTTTCTTTGTGATAAATGCATATTAAGAAAGAAATCTTATTTTCATTGTAGGACTACCCAAAGCTTTTCGTTTCGAATTAAGAGAGATATTGAGAGAGATCAAGAATTCTCGCTATTTGTTAGATTCATGGACCCAATTCAATTCAGTAGGATCTTTGATTCACATTTTTTTCCACCAAGAACGTTTTATAAAACTTTTTGACCCCCGAATTTGGAGTATTCTACTTTCACGCAATTCACAGGGTTCAACAAGCAATCGAGATTTCAGGATCAGGGGTGTAATACTCTTTGTAGTAGTGGTCCTTATCTATCGTATTAACAATCGAAATATGGTCGAAAGCAAAAATCTCTATTTGATAGGGCTTTTTCCTATACCTATGAATTCCATTGGGCCCAGAAACGATACATTGGAAGAATCCGTTGGGTCTTCCAATATCAATAGGTTGATTGTTTCGCTCCTCTCTCTTCCAAAAGGAAAAAAGATCTCTGAGAGTTGTTTCCTGAATCCGAAAGGGAGTACTCGGGTTCTCCCAATAACTAAAAAGCGTAGCATGCCTAAATCTAACTGGGGTTCGCGGTGGTGGAGGAACTGGATCGGAAAAAAGAGGGACTCTAGCCAATTGAAAGGATCTTCTGATCAATCCAGAGATCCTTTGGATTCCATTAGTAATGAGGATTCGGAATATCACCCATTGATCAATCAAAGAGAGATTCAACAACTAAAAGAAAGATCGATTCTTTGGGATCCTTCCTTTCTTCAAACGGAAC